TATTATTCAAAAAAACTTCAGATTGACCGGCATTCCAACAATTAGTAACCACGGATTCCATACTTTTATTAAATAAGAGAGAAATCCACCAGGGCAAAAAAACCATAGATGTAACATATAAAAGGGGGTTGAATGCTTTATTTTTTGGCATTTTAAATTTGTGAATTGTTAATGAAACCGCCTCATTACTCGACTCTCCCCAATCCGCTATTTCCATGAAACATGAGTTCTATAACAAGGTATTGAATCCATAGACCTATCCCCCCTTTTTTTTTTTATTAATTGGTTAGTTCTTGGATCTGGAAACAATATTTATATTTTATTTTTTCTTCATTCGAACCAATTGCATCTTTTCGATGAATGCCCGAACGAGTCATTTCAAAAAATGAATATTTTTGGATTTCGGGGCAAAAGAAACCCCTTAGATCCATTATTTCGAAAAATTTCGCTGGCTACCCTCAGCTATTCCAAGGCTATGGGTAGCCAGCGAAATTTCGGAAAAATATTGATATGATGAAAAATAAGTAGTAAAAAAAGAGAGAAATAGAATGGTTGTAGTTATAAACGATCTAATCTTTTGATCTTTAAAAAGGAAAATAAAAGATAACAAAGAAACATCGATTGACAAAACAGAATTATATACAAGATATGATCCATCTATACCTAACATATCAATTCCAAAATCTTGGACCAAAAAAGAGGAATTATATATGTTCGGATATATGTGATGAATCCATACTTAACTTAGTGTTACTAGTATGAAAAAAGTCTTTTGGTGGACAAAAACAACTTAACTTTGTTTTCTGGTTGTTCCATATGCGTCTGCTTTTGCTCGAATGAGCGCTCTAAAAAAAAACGGAAGTTGTTATATAACAACAAATATAATTAATGAGTTCCTTACTCAATGCTGCAAAAGCATTCATTCTTCAATTCATTTCAAAATACTTCAATTGGTACGCGCAAAAAATAGGCCAATTCTGCAGCTTTTTGTTCAATTTCTCTTGGAGTCAAATTCTCATCAGTACGAGTCAGGGGAACAGCACCCAGACCTCTGATTTCCATATAAAGTACACGCCGAGGATAAATGCCTTCTTTAACCTCTATTCTAATCGACTGAATATCTCTCATAAGGAATTGAAGTAGGATTCGACGATTTCTTCCAGGGAATCCCCAACGGAAAATACACACTATTCCTTTTTTTCTATCGAATCTATCATAACCACTCCCTACATTCCACGAAATTGTGCACCACAAATAGGAGCTAATGAACAGACCCGCGATTCCATAGAAAGACATCACGATCCCTTGTGGAAAAAAAAGGATTTGCTGAGAAGGAAATAAGGATATCAGATTCCTACCAAGGTAACTAGAAGTTCCAACCAATAAGAATCCTAGTGAACCTAAAAAAAGGATACAGGCCCAACAGAAATTACTTGTTTTTCGAGACCCCGTTATAAGTTCTATCCATATACGTTCTGATCGCCAGTTCATACTCGATCCAGTTGTTTCATTTTATTGGAATTGAGAGAATAACCCAAATAAATTTGACTTTTTGTTCCCGAAGTAACTCCCATCAACTAGCACTATTATTATATTATGATGTGAACCATTAGCAGTAATTCATCGAATCCGTTAGATATAAAAAAAATATCCCCTTCCTATGATCCCACTATGGATATCTACATAGATATAGATACTTTTACTTTCCATTTCATACATCTGCTGACCCATTTTAAAATGGATATAATGCATTTATCTATATGATGTCATGTTTTCACGTGCATAACAGCTATTTGATTTGTGTTCGGAAGAAGACACACGTTGTACCCTATTCCACTAAATAAATAGGTATAGATATCGGTATTATGATCCAAGTACGAGCCTTGAAAAAAAATGGATGAGATTGGGTCCCATAAAATTAAAATCTAGGCAATCTTGTTTTTTTGAACATGAAGAGATAGAGAAGCCATTGCAATTGCCGGAAATACTAGACCTACTAAAGGCACAAAAAAAGCGGGTAAGTTGAAAGTTGTCATAGAATGGATACCTCGATTTAATATTTGTACCTGTTATAAAGATATCTTATGATAAGTATATCTATTATCAGTATATAATAATAGATATAGGTACAAGAAATGTAGAACTAAATAAGCGTACCTATTCACCTTTATATATTTATTATTATCGTTCCCTTATACTTATCTTCTAATTCTAAATAAAGTTAAAGTAAAGACCAAAAAAGTTTCTTACAAGTTATCAAAGGATTCGTTAGAATCCGACCCAACAGGGATTCCGAGTAAATAAAAAAATAGAAGTTAAGTTATCAGGGAATTATAGAAAATCAAAAATGCAAGATTCCTATTCCCTTTCTCTATTTTCTACATTTGAATTATTCAATTCATTCAATATTTATAGTAATTATAGTAATTAAGGGAACACGCATTCTTTATTTAAAAATTTAAAATTTTAATAATTTAGGTTAAGAATTAACCCTTTTATCCTGTGGATGGGGTATTCCCGATTACTAATCATGAATATAGGTAGAAATAAAATAGGATCTTGGGAAACTAATAAAATAAAAAGTGATTATCAACAACTTCTGATCCTTTATCCAATTAGATCTTATGACCTCAAGTAAAACTCCATGCTTATTATTTTTTTTTGTGCACAAGTATTTAGTTTCTAGTAATCAAAGTAAAAATAAAAAATAACTTGATTTTAATTTGAATTTTGATTCAAGGGAAAGAAACCGTGAAGCTGAAATAACTCACCCAGAACACCTTTTAAAGGATTACGTGGTACGATTGGGTCGAATAAGCCCTTATGGAATAAATACTCAGCTTCTTGTGAACCATCTGGTACTGTCTTATTCAATGTTTGTTCAATTACTCTTTTACCCGCAAATGCAATGTAGGCATTAGGTTCGGCAATAATGATATCTCCTAACATACCAAAACTGGCGGTCACTCCGCCGGTTGTAGGAGATGTAAGGATTGATACGTAGAATAACTTTTTATTTGATTGATAATTATATGAAGCTGAAGATATTTTAGCCATTTGCATCAAGCTCAAACTTCCTTCTTGCATGCGCGCTCCTCCGGAAGCACACACGATAATAAGAGGCAGAGATCTATTAGTAGCATATTCAATCAAACGGGTTATTTTTTCGCCTACTACGGATCCCATACTGCCCCCCATAAACTGAAAATCCATAATCCCAATTGCTATGGAAATACCGTTTAGTTGACCTACGCCTGTTTGAACAGCCTCAGTTAACCCCGTCTTTTTTTGATAAGAATCAATACGATCTTTATAAGGTTCCTCCTCCGAATGAAATTCAATGGGGTCTACGGAAACCATGTCCTCATCCATAGCATCCCAAGTGCCTGGATCAATCAAAAGTTCGATTCTTTCTGAACTGCTCATTTTCAAATGATATCCACATTGTTCACAAATATTAAGTTTTAACCTAAAAAATTTCTTATAATTTAATCCATAACAATTTTCGCATTGAACCCACAAATGCCTGTATTTTTGACTTATATCGAGATCACTTCTATTTGCGCGAGTTTGTATACCGAAACTCTCACTGCCAATATTATTTACACGTTCATTACAAATGGAACTATAAATGTAACTCTTACTGTAATTGTAATTGTCGCTACCATTTGAAATGTAACTATCAATATTGATTTCAGAACGAAGATAATTCCCAATGCAACTAGTAATGTGATTATTCCAACTATATTGAGTATCATACACGTAACGATCATAGTAGTGATTGTCACTCTTAGACCCATCATTCGGATAACTAGAATTTAGATAACTAGAAAAAAAACTTTCCAGTTCATTCCGATCATCTTCAATTTCAAAAATCATATTTTCAATATCAAAATATATGGAATAATTTTCACCATTACTACCCCTAACTAAAAAAGTGTCATCAGAGATCAAATTCCGAATGTCGCTGACACCGAATAAATATAAATGATCAACATTATTAGAGCTGTCACTATCAACCCAAGCACGAATCCTATTATTTATAACAGGGTCTTCAACCCCATAGGAATTGGAAATACCAATGGGGCCAATACCTTCTAGTGATTTACCTAGCCCACGCCCGTGTTCTAATTCCTCCTTAGACAACATCCAATTGAACCACCATTTTTCCATAGAGCCTTCATGCCCCCCTATTTGAATGAAAATACAATAAATAGATGAATAATCATTTGAATACTGCCCCTCGTAATAAGCATATAGATCCAATCACTAGGATTATTAACTAATAACGAGTAAAGTATTGAAAGAAATGATTCTATTGTGGGAATCGGGCTATCACTTCACTATAGATGAGGGCACCCCTTCTTCAATTCAATTATAAAGATAAAGAGAGGCTTCTCCCATGTCGTGTACAAATTTTCATCGAAAAGATAAATACTTTTTCTTATTTAATATTTCAATTTATTTTTATTTTCGTATAATTTCGTACAAAAAATAATAAGTTTCTAGTGCAACGCGGAACGAAAAGGGCAATATGCGGGGTGGGTAGAGGGCGTTGTGCTCCTTGGCTCGATCCATAACTGCGGGATATAAATATCAAAAAATCTACCAATCCCAAGATCCATAGGATTAATTATGGATAAAACAACAGAAAGACGGATTTTCGTTGTTTATATTCTTAAGATCTTAAATGAAATACAAGATCTAAGAATATCTAGATCAAGTCGATATATCGACTTGATCTAGATATATATATATTAAAAAATAGATAGAATAACTATGGGCCTCGTTCTTTATTCGGTTCGGCCCAATCCTTTTGGTAAAAGATGGGGCCGAGTTTAATTGCAATTCAATTAAGAGAACGCACGGTAATTACTGGATTACAAAGTATCCATTGCTTCAAATTCAAATTTGATCTCCTTCCATACCTCACAAGCAGCGGCTAGTTCAAGGCTCCATTTGCAAGCCTCACGGATAATGTCATTACCTTCACGAGCAAG